CAGTAAATAGAGTCCCAGGTGCAGGAGAGGGAAAGGTAGCAAGATCTCGGCCAAATTGACATAGGAGTGATTAGCGATTGGACAGCTTTCAAAGGCCTTAATCATATCCCTTCCTCTAAGGAGTGAAGTTTTGAAGGAGAGAGAAAGTTCTTTTCTCAAATAGTCCCGCTTCCTTGCTTCGAGGAGCATAATGCATAGTATAAGAAGGGACATAGAAGGAGCCGCTAGTAGTAGGATGCACAGAGGGACTTTAGCCTCATATTCATGCCCAGAGTAAACTGCTGGTGGTTCAGAAAGTGAATCAGATTCATCCTATAATAAGTAATAAGATGGTACGAAAGGGATTGATTGGGATTCATCGACATCTGAGATTCATTTTGAAACCAATGGCAGATCTTCCTCAATAGGAACTGAACTGAACGCTGGCATGAGGAAAGCTTTGCTACTTCTCAGTGCATGAGGAATGAAAAGCGGAAAGAAAGAGGTCAAGTCTGAACCGAAGGAGAACCCCAATGCGAAATCACATAAATAATAAAAGAAAAATGAAATGCCATTATTAGAGTTGGCCTATCATACTTGCTTGCTGCACTGAGATAAAGTTACTTATTTGAATTGCTTTATTATGGAAGATTATTGCTGCTTTGCTCAGGGGGACAAAGGAGAGAATTGGGTTCGAGCCCCATAGTCCTCGTGTGGTGAATGAAAAAAGCCCCCCTCTTTTGGGCTTTCTAGAAAAGGCGAAAATATAATAATGAGGAAGAGTTTATTTGAGAAGTTATTGGTAATAATGGAAAATCTTTGGGAGACTCAGTCACATGTTTATAGGGAACTTCTTTCTGAAAGCGAATTTATAGAGATAAAGAAGTCCCTCTCGAATTCTACCTTTCAATTTTCCCCCATGTACCGCTCATGGATTCCAAAACCAAACAAACCCGGGCAACTGCGCCCTATTACACAACCCCACAAGGCCGATATTCTCGTAATGGATTCACTCTCTTATTTACTGAATTCCTTCTTTGCGGATCTCTTTTTAAAACAATCCCACGGCTTTAGGCCGGGTAGGGGTCCCATTACGTTCTTTCTTCAAGTCCATAGCTGGGGATTCCTTATCCCTCAAAGCCTATTCTGATTGACTTTTGTCCTCGGGATTCTTTTTGGCATCAAGCCTACCCTCACATGCAGGGGATTCGATAACCCGGTATTCTTCCTCCTCATGGGCAAAATCGGATGCTTAAGCCAATAAGGTTGCACCTCTGTCTACCCTCTTTATTTGACTATGCATATGGATCTGGGGTAGTGCTAACTAATCCTTCTTGTTCTAACTCTTCTCTTTCTCTCTGCTTTGACTATGGGGATACCATGCCCATTACGGGATACGATGTGTCAAAGAGCGGATGCTGTCCATCTTCGGAGGAAGGATTTGCTGCTAAGACCGGATATGCCGAATCTGAGCTGAGAGATGCTAGGGCTCGATCCCAGACCAGGCTCCGCTCAAGGCGATGGATGACTATCACTTACTCTTTTCCCTACGACCGAGTGAGCAGCTGTTCTTGAATCAGTTGCATTTGATTTGGGAAGGTGGTCCCATATCGGTATTAAAAGTAAAAGTAGTTCCGGAGAAAGGCTAAATGGATTTAGGAGCGAAATAAGCCGGCTATCCCCTTCTTAATAGACGCTGGCCCCGGCTCGGGGTAAATCAAAGTAGCAGCAATCAAGATACCGGGCTCAAGGCTAGATAGAAGATAGGCTATTCCTCTTACCGTACTTCCCGAGGGGAGGTTGAAAAAGGCTGTTACAGAAGAAGCTGCAGTCCTTAGGCCTCCCAAAAAGAGAAAAGTCTCCGATAAACAGTCCTTACGCCGACATTAGCAGTAGCGCCAGTAAGGCCGACAAATACAAAGAGTGAAGGTGCGACAGCGCTTTTTTAAGCCCAAAGGCTAGTTCAGTCACTTCCGGATGAATAAGAGTTATCTTTCTCTGTCTCGACCGAAAGAACCTTAATCGAATGGCCAAGCTAAGAAGAATCGAATCATCGCCCGAAAGAAAGGGCCTTAATTAGGGCTTTCTTTCCTAGATGGAGAGAATCCGCAAGTAGGAATAAGAGCATTGGGGAGGGGCCTATCCGCGTCGACTCTGAACGAATGATTTTATGTGAAGAAGAGGTGGTAACTCTTATAAAGAATAAGATCCCGTTAGGAAAGCAAGGGCTATCTTTACTCTTTAGCCTGAGAGGGAGAAGGCTTCCAGCTACTGTATTTCCTCACACTGATTCCTTTCTATTTGATTTGTTCGTAAAATCACAGGCCCTGAAAGGGAATTCTTTTCATGCTTCTGCGCATTGATTGGATTAAAAAAGGTATCTTACTCGTGATCAACGATTAGGCTACGCAGATAGTTTCATGCTTATCCGATGCTTTCCTGATCGATCAATTGTTATATTTATTTTTTTAGTCCCTAAGCTGGGCGATGAATCCACTCTTAGACATCGAGCTTTCATGTT